GCTATATATCCTCGTCTAACTCTAGTCATTGAATCAAATTAAACTTTAATGAATAACTAATTGATTTCTTTTCTTTCAGTCATCCTCTTATCCCCCCTCTAGTTAATTAATACCAAAACGGATTATTCCGATATATAAAATATAAATTCCAATGGCTTTTGCTACTATGACCTTCCCAACCACGATTTTTTATTCTTTCCGGGTAAAATACCCGGAAAGAATAAATTCTAGTGATAAAAAAAAAATAGTGGGTTCCATCGTTTCTATGGTTACTTCGTAAACGGTGAGGTCCTCTCTATATACCGGAGCCTTTTCTTTCATTTAACCAAATGTTATTGTGAACTTGTATAGTTCACACTCCTTAGTTCAGCTCTACCAATCAATAATAGTTCTTTTCACAAAAGGGTTATCCATACAGTGACGGCATTTAATTATGAAAGTTGGCTAGGTAGCTGACCTTGTTAGTCCGTTCTTTCAAGAATAGGAACATAACCTTTTTGCTTCTTATAGTACTCTTTCCTCCGCTTAATAGATAACTATTTGCTACCAATGGGGAATTACTTCTCATCTCAAACTGAGGTGATTGGATTTGCACCAATGGAAACCATAAATTTCATACACAAAAATATAGGTAGATGATGAATCTTTAGCTTTATAGATAGTAAATAACGTTTTTCCATCCTATCTATCTTTATTCCTTGGTACTGGTGATTGGTACTTGAAAAATTGCTGTATTTATTTTGTTTGAACTCATGATCTAAACGAGTCGCACATACACCCGAGTACATGTTCCCCGTCGTTGAGGGCACCCCCTAAGTGCGGGGGATTTCGTGATATTTCGTATTGGCTGTCTTGTGTTTCTAATAAGTTGTTTAATTGTCGGCATATCATACATATATATAATAAAATAGGTTGGTTTAGATCGATCTTAACCTGATTTATTGATGATTATGAATTATTTACATTCAATATCAAATCACGGAAAAATAGAATTATGGAGGGAATCATATATTTAGGCGAAATCCCCAATAGTTTCATTTTCGACCGCTACAAGATCAACAATGCCATGAGCTTGGGCTTCTGTTGCTGACATAAAAACATCTCTCTCCATGTCTTCGGATATAACCCATAAAGGGTTACCTGTTCTTTGTACATAAACCTTTGTGAGGGTTTCGCGAAGTCTGAGTAGTTCTTCCGCTTCCAAGATAAATTCCCCTGCTTGTGCCTCATAAAAGGAACTAGCAGGTTGGTGAATCATAACCCTGATAATAATGATCTAACATCATGCATGAACGGTTCTTCTATCTTGAAGAATTGGATTAAAGTAAGGACTAAAAAAAAACAAGAAAAAAAAATAGAATTGAACGACGGACCGTACGGGCACCTTTTGTGCATTGCATACGGCTCTGCAATGGAATTTCCTTTTCCCCCTTCTATTTTATCGAAGAAAAAAAAAAGAATCCATCCGATCTAAATTGTTGAATGATCCATTTATCACCCTTCCTTTCATTCATATTGTAATGTAAAAAAAAAAATACTATGATGGTTCTGTTGCTTTCTATATTTATCTCGTCTGTGATTTAGCAATCCCAAAGTTTCTTTTTTTTTTTTCGTACTCCTTTCTTCGTAAGAGAAATATCAGAAAAAGGCTTCTGGTGTGGAAGAAAACGGTTTGTGACGCTGAAATGCACTCCCGACATAGAAGATCAAGTCGGAAATAACCTTTTTTCATACTACTATCTCGATAGAAAATATCGTGTTAGAAAAAACAATAATAGTTTGTTCATATCGAACTCGAAGTGCCATGCTATTATTACCTATTATTCATATTCAATATGGCGAAGGCATAGTCTTCTTCTTCTTTTTTTTTAATAAAAACTCATTGGCGCCAAGCATGGGGGAATGCTAGACGTTTGGTAATTTCCCCTCCGACCAGAATGAAGGATCCCATTGAAGCGGCTAATCCCATGCATATTGTATGTACATCGGGCGAAACAAATTGCATAGTATCATAAATAGCGATTCCTGGTATTACCCATCCACCAGGGGAATTTATAAACAAATAAAGATCCTTAGTATCATCTTCTATACTGAGATATACCATGAGACCAACAAGTTGATTTGAGATCTCGCTATCAACTTCTTGGCCTAAAAAAAGTAATCTTTCTCGATAAAGTCGGTTGATTAGGACAAAATTATATCCCTTTTGAACCGTACGTACATCTTTGGATGCATACGGTTCAAAAAAATTGCGAAAATAAAGAATCAATGTGGGGTTTTTTCTTCCATTAAAAAAAGAAAGAGTTTTTACCCCTTCCCTAAAAAAAAAAGAATTTACTGAACTTATTTAATTAACCTCTCATTGATGTATTGTTTCGTCGAGATTTAAATCACGATGTCATTTTCTTGTTCCTGAATGGACCCTTTGAATTCTTTTAGGTTCATGTTCTACTCCGGGGAAAGATCTATCCGAATTCTAGTTGTACATATAGGACAAATGATCTCAGTACCACTTCTTTTTGCTACGAGTTTTTTTTTCAATTCGTTTCATGTCTCCAAAAAACTATTCAATGTATTTATTATAATGGTTGACATGGCAGTTTAAGAGTGCTTCTCTAATTAAATAAATAAAATAGAAGAATCTTCTATACATAGCTACAAGCGGTAATTCTACATATATTACTATTACCCATTTGGTATTTTATGAGCAGAGCCTGGATACTCCATTTTTTTAGTCCAAGTTAACCATAAATTCTTCTAATTAAGAATATTGCTCCTCAATCTAAATTAATCTAATTTAACTTCACGCTACGCATGATTGATTCTTCAATCAATACAATATTTCTTGGGTGAAACAGAGGATATCTCGATCGGGGGAGAAAATGGGGAAATTCCATATGACCCAATATGTCTGACAAGTCGCACTATACGTCAACCCAAACTGCATCTTCCTCTCCAGGACTCCGAAAAGGTACTTTTGGAACACCAATGGGCATTAAATTAAAGAAAAAATTTAAGTACTATACTTCACTTTAATATGGAAACGTAAGAATGAGTTTATTGTCTTCTTCGAAGGTTTTTAGAGAAAGATAGAATTAAGAAATAAAAATCTTAATGAAGAGATAGATCGTTCGAATAATAAAAAGGATCCATACATTCATTCCTCCAAAATAGGACTAATGCTCCCATTGCGTATTGGTACTTATCGGGTATAGAATAGATCTGCTTCTCTTTGTTCTTACGAACAGAATTCAGCCGTTATTTTCAACGGAATACAATAAAAAGTAACCTTTTCTCATACATAATTCGCTGAAAAGATTAGGTAAATAGTATAAGTCTATTGCAATGCGATAAAGTTACATAGTGTCTATTTTTCTTTGAGAAAGGGGTATTTCCATGGGTTTGCCTTGGTATCGTGTTCATACTGTCGTATTGAATGATCCCGGCCGATTGCTTTCTGTCCATATAATGCATACGGCTCTAGTTTCCGGTTGGGCCGGTTCGATGGCTCTATATGAATTGGCGGTTTTTGATCCCTCTGACCCTGTTCTTGATCCAATGTGGAGACAAGGTATGTTCGTTATACCCTTCATGACTCGTTTAGGAATAACCAATTCATGGGGTGGTTGGAGTATTTCAGGAGGAACTGTAGCGAATTCGGGTATTTGGAGCTATGAAGGCGTGGCCGGAGCACATATTGTGTTTTCTGGCTTGTGTTTTTTAGCGGCCATCTGGCATTGGGTGTATTGGGACTTAGAAATATTCTGTGATGAACGTACAGGAAAACCTTCTTTGGATTTGCCCAAAATCTTTGGAATTCATTTATTTCTCTCAGGAGTGGCTTGCTTTGGCTTTGGCGCATTTCATGTAACAGGCTTATATGGTCCTGGAATATGGGTGTCTGATCCTTATGGACTAACTGGAAAAGTACAATCTGTAAGTCCAGCGTGGGGCGCGGAAGGTTTTGATCCTTTTGTTCCCGGCGGAATCGCCTCTCATCATATTGCAGCAGGTACACTGGGCATATTGGCAGGCCTATTCCATCTTAGTGTCCGTCCGCCTCAACGTCTCTACAAAGGATTACGTATGGGCAATATTGAAACTGTACTTTCTAGTAGTATCGCTGCTGTTTTTTTTGCAGCTTTTGTTGTTGCTGGAACTATGTGGTATGGTTCAGCAACAACCCCAATCGAGTTATTTGGTCCCACTCGTTATCAGTGGGATCAGGGATACTTCCAGCAAGAGATATATCGAAGAGTTGGTGCCGGACTAGCTGAAAATCTAAGTTTATCGGAGGCTTGGTCTAAAATTCCTGAAAAATTAGCTTTTTATGATTACATTGGTAATAATCCGGCAAAAGGGGGATTATTCAGAGCGGGATCAATGGATAGCGGGGATGGAATAGCTGTTGGATGGTTAGGACATCCCGTCTTTAGAGATAAAGAAGGGCGCGAGCTTTTTGTACGTCGTATGCCTACTTTTTTTGAAACATTCCCGGTAGTTTTAGTAGATGGAGATGGAATTGTTCGGGCAGATGTTCCTTTTCGAAGGGCAGAATCAAAGTATAGTGTCGAACAAGTAGGTGTAACTGTTGAGTTCTATGGTGGCGAACTCAATGGAGTCAATTATAGCGATCCTGCTACTGTGAAAAAATATGCTAGGCGCGCACAATTAGGCGAAATTTTTGAATTAGACCGGGCTACTTTAAAATCTGATGGTGTTTTTCGTAGTAGTCCAAGGGGTTGGTTCACTTTTGGGCATGCTTCGTTTGCTTTGCTTTTCTTTTTTGGACATATTTGGCATGGCGCTAGAACCCTGTTTAGAGATGTTTTTGCTGGTATTGATCCAGATTTGGATGCTCAAGTGGAATTTGGAGCATTCCAAAAACTTGGAGATCCAACTACAAAGAGACAAGTAGTTTGATACAAGACTGCTCTGGTATCTTTATCCTCTATCTCTATTTTTTTTCTCGGGTACCCGAGAAAAAAATAGAGACTTGAATCAACTTCTTTTCGTTGATTCTTTCCCCTCTTTTTTTATGGTATGGTAAATGATCCCACTCAATCAAACGAATAGATGTGAAAGCTATAATTGTAAACCACGATCGAATCTATGGAAGCATTGGTTTATACATTCCTTTTAGTCTCGACTTTAGGGATAATTTTTTTCGCTATCTTTTTTCGAGAACCACCTAAGGTTCCGACTAAAAAATAATGAAATAATTTTTCATTATAGAAACTGAAGTAATGGGCCCTCATATCAAGAGGCTCATTACTTCAACAAGTCTAGTCTCCGTGTTCCTCGAATGGATCTCTTAGTTGTTGAGAGGGTTGCCCAAAAGCGGTATATAAGGCGTACCCCGTAAAGCTTACAAGTAAACCTGATATGAAGATGGCGACTAAGGTTGCTGTTTCCATTTTTAGAAAATTTCAAGATCACAATGGATCTACGATAAGATCGTTTATTTATTTACAATTACAACGGAATAGTATACAAAGTCAACCGATCTCAACCAATGATTAAATAGGATTTATGGCTACACAAACCGTTGAGGGTAGTTCTAGATCTAGGCCAAGACAAACTACTGTAGGGAGTTTATTGAAACCATTGAATTCAGAATATGGTAAAGTAGCTCCGGGCTGGGGGACTACACCACTTATGGGAATTGCAATGGCCCTATTTGCAATATTCCTATCTATTATTTTGGAAATTTATAATTCTTCCGTTTTACTGGATGGAATTTCAATGAGTTAGGTTCATAAGAACTATGAACCTCTAGTTTTTCAATCAAAAAAAAAATTATTTATAAAACTTGGATTTATAGACCTTTTTGGTAGTTCGACTGTGGTATTTCTTTTTTCGGTATTTCCGGAATATGAGCGTGTGACTTGTTATAATCGATCCTATTGATAATACAGAGAACGACCCTGTCATCTCTATTAAGATGATTCCACCCCGTCGGATATTTCTTCTAATATCTGGAACACGGAATATTATAGAAAAAAGTAAGAAAAAAAAATATTCTAACTATGATTCATACCTATTATTTAGACCTCGAAACCGGACCAAAAAAAAATTTCAGATGGGTATTTCCTAAATTAAATAATTTTTCTTTCTTTAGACTTATGAAATTAATTTTATCTGAAGAACAACTTCTTTCTCTAGATTTTGTTGAGTCATTACATCCACTCATTGAAATTGAATAATTGATGATCAAATGGTTTTTACTCAAAGAACCCTTTCTTTTATTTAGCTTAGGATTAAATCATCGTGGTTCTTGTATGAATCTGAGGTTTTAATTGATTTATAGGGTCTTAACAAGGGAATTCCTATCAACAGTAAAACAAAAGTTGACCCGCATTACGCACAAAAAACAACAAATTAAATAACAAAAACAAACAAAAATAGGAAAGAGAAGAGTCAAGAGGCCTGGAACGATCAATATAAAGAAAAAGAAAGGTGTACGAGCTAACTTGATATTTTTGGCATTAGCATCACAAAGAAGAGATTTCGGATTTTTTTTACTTTCTATCTTTGGCACAAATTGCATCGAGCAGCTAAGAAGTTTTGAACTTTCTATTGCATATCCGTCAAAATCGGTATTTGTGTGTTTCTGTTTGAGCCGTACGAGATGAAATTCTCATATACGGTTCTCGGGGGGGGGTCCTCTCGGATTCCCTATCTCAATAAAGTATATGATTGGTTCGAGGAACGTCTCGAGATTCAAGCGATTGCAGATGATATAACTAGTAAATATGTTCCTCCTCATGTCAACATATTTTATTGTCTAGGAGGAATCACGCTTACTTGTTTTTTAGTACAAGTAGCTACGGGTTTTGCTATGACTTTTTACTATCGTCCAACTGTTACGGAGGCCTTTTCCTCTGTTCAATACATAATGACTGAAGCTAACTTTGGTTGGTTAATTCGATCAGTTCATCGATGGTCAGCAAGTATGATGGTTCTAATGATGATTCTGCACGTATTTCGTGTGTATCTTACAGGTGGGTTTAAAAAACCCCGCGAATTAACTTGGGTTACAGGTGTGGTTCTGGCTGTATTGACTGCATCTTTTGGTGTAACTGGTTATTCCTTACCTCGGGACCAAATTGGTTATTGGGCAGTAAAAATTGTGACAGGCGTGCCTGACGCTATTCCTATAATAGGATCTCCTTTGGTAGAGTTATTACGTGGAAGTGCTAGTGTGGGTCAATCTACCTTGACTCGTTTTTATAGTTTACACACTTTTGTATTGCCTCTTCTTACTGCCGTATTTATGTTAATGCACTTCCCAATGATACGTAAGCAAGGTATTTCAGGTCCTTTATAGTTATAGCTTTATTTTATAGAGAAAACAGATCATAGATATTTGTAATTTCTGATATATCCTATCGGGAAGGAACAATAGTATTTCATTGCTACAAATATGTATTATTGAAAAAATAAGACATATTTTTTGATACTTCTCTTCAACTCCGAAGTAGTTTAGTTCTTATTTTA